TAATGAGATGCCTGACAAAAAGGGTTATTTTGATAGAATAAATTATGTAACACAATTACTCTCATTATATCTAATAGAATCAAACTATCTCCTGAAATACCAAAAATTTCTGTACATCATATACTAAAATATAAAAAGATAAGCTAATCAAGCTACTAGGTTCATACCCTATTTATGAAAGTCTTAATCTTTCTCTTTTTAATAATAAAATTATATAAAATTATTTTTTTTAATTCAATAATATTAGGAACCCTCATTTCCATTTCATCTTATTCTTGATTAAGTATATGAATAGGTCTTGAAATCAATTTATTATCAATTATCCCACTATTTAGATCTACAAAAAATATTTTCTCATCAGAATCTTCTTTAAAATATTTTATTACTCAGGCTCTCGCCTCCCTAATCCTTCTATTCTCTATTATTATAATATTATCAACCACCGAATTTATTACAAAAACCTTAAACCCTACATTATTAATCCTTTTAAATTCAGCATTAATAACTAAACTTGGAGCTGCCCCCTTCCATTTTTGGTTTCCTGAAGTAATAGAAGGATTAAATTGATTTAATTGTCTAATTATACTAACATGACAAAAAATCGCACCTATAATTCTTATTATAAACAATCAATTTAATAATAATTTTATAGTATTTATTATTATAATATCATTAATTATTAGAACAACTATAGGATTTAATCAAATTAGATTACGAAAAATCCTTACATTCTCATCAATTAATCACATTGCTTGAATAATTTCTTCAATAATAATTTCATTTACAATTTGATTAATTTACTTCTTAATCTATTCTCTAATCACAATTAATATTATCATCATATTCTTATACTTTAATTCATTTTACATAAAACAACTGATTAATTCATTCAATAACAACAAAATATTAAAATTTTCATTTATAGTAAATTTTTTATCCTTAGGAGGACTACCCCCCTTCATTGGATTTATACCTAAATGATTAACTATTAATTGAATAATCAATAATAACTTCTATCTTCTAACATTTCTCCTAATTACACTAACACTAATTATACTATACATTTATATTCGAATTATCTTTACATCACTAATTATATCTTACACCGAAAATAAAACTACCAATATTAATCCCAATAAATTCCTATTCTATTTTACTAACTTCATCTTAATTACAAGACTTATTATATGTACATATCTGTTTAACTTCCTGTAAGGATTTAAGTTAAACTAAAAACTAGTAACCTTCAAAGTTACCATTAGAGAAGGCTCTAAGCCTTGTATCCGGGCTTAAGTTTAAAAAATTATTTACCTTTAAATTTGCAATTTAAAATCATTGTTGACTATTAAACTTGGTAAAAGAACATTCATTCGTAGATAAATTTACAATTTATTGCCTATGTCTCGGCCATTTTACCGAATAAATGATTATTTTCAACAAATCACAAGGATATTGGTACATTATACCTAATTTTTGGAGCATGAGCGGGAATAGTTGGAACATCGCTTAGACTATTAATCCGCTCAGAACTAGGAAACCCCGGATCTTTAATTGGGGATGACCAAATTTACAATGTAATCGTAACAGCACATGCTTTTATTATAATTTTCTTTATAGTAATACCTATCATGATTGGGGGGTTTGGAAATTGATTAGTTCCCCTAATATTAACAGCACCTGATATAGCTTTCCCTCGAATAAACAACATAAGATTCTGGTTATTGCCCCCCTCTCTAACTTTATTAATTATGAGAAGAGTAGTAGAAAATGGGGCTGGTACAGGATGAACTGTTTATCCTCCCCTGTCTTCTAATATTGCCCACAGAGGATCTTCAGTAGATCTAGCCATTTTTAGACTTCATTTAGCAGGAATCTCCTCTATTTTAGGTGCAGTAAATTTTATTACTACTGTAATTAACATACGACCCGCAGGAATAACCCTAGATCGAATACCCTTATTTGTCTGAGCTGTTGTTATTACTGCAGTACTATTACTACTATCACTCCCAGTTTTGGCTGGAGCAATCACCATACTTTTAACTGATCGTAATCTAAACACTTCATTTTTCGACCCAGCGGGAGGTGGAGATCCAATTCTTTATCAACATTTATTTTGATTTTTCGGACACCCCGAAGTTTATATTCTAATTTTACCAGGATTTGGAATAATTTCTCATATTATTAGACAAGAAAGAGGAAAAAAGGAAGCCTTTGGTACTCTGGGAATAATTTATGCCATAATAGCAATTGGATTATTAGGATTTGTAGTATGAGCCCACCATATATTTACTGTGGGAATAGATGTCGATACACGAGCATACTTTACATCAGCCACTATAATTATTGCAGTGCCTACCGGAATCAAAATTTTTAGATGACTGGCTACTCTTCATGGAACCCAGTTAAATTATAGTCCATCCTTATTATGAGCATTAGGCTTCGTATTCCTTTTTACAGTAGGAGGTTTAACGGGAGTCGTTCTTGCTAATTCATCAATTGATATTATACTTCATGATACCTACTATGTAGTAGCTCATTTTCACTATGTCCTTTCAATAGGAGCAGTATTTGCTATTATAGCAGGATTTGTCCAATGATTTCCACTATTTACTGGACTTTCATTAAATAGAAAATTATGTAAAATCCAATTTTTAATTATATTTGTAGGAGTAAATATAACATTTTTCCCACAACACTTCTTAGGATTAAGTGGAATACCACGACGATATTCTGACTATCCTGACGCTTATATATTATGAAATGTAATCTCTTCTATTGGATCAATTATTTCCTTAGTTGGAGTATTCTTCTTAATTTTTATCATTTGAGAAAGATTTTCCTCTATACGAAAAAGAATCTCTTCATTAAATATAACTTCTTCTATTGAATGACTTCAATCTATACCGCCAGCTGAACATAGATATTCAGAATTACCAATACTAACGTCCATTTTCTAATATGGCAGACTAGTGCAATGGATTTAAACCCCATATATAAAGTTAAACTTTTTTTAGAAATAGCGACCTGGAAAACCCTATTGTTACAGGACGGATCTTCTCCTTTGATAGAACAATTATCTTTCTTTCACGACCATACTTTATTAGTTTTAGTTATTATTACAATTTTAGTAGGACAAATAATAGCAGGCCTATTTTTTAACCCTTACATTCATCGTTATTTATTAGAAGGACAATTGATCGAGTTAATTTGAACAATTCTTCCTGCTATTACTTTAATTTTTATTGCTCTTCCGTCCTTACGATTAATTTATATTCTTGATGAAACTAATAATCCATCCCTATCTATTAAAACTATTGGACATCAATGATATTGATCCTATGAATATTCTGATTTTAAAAACATTGAATTTGATTCATATATAATCCCCCAAAATGAGATAAAACCAGAAACCTTTCGTCTTCTAGATGTTGATAATCGGGCAGTAATCCCATTTGAAGCCCAAATTCGGGTTCTAGTTACTGCCGCAGATGTAATCCATTCTTGAACTGTACCTTCATTAGGAGTAAAGATTGATGCAACCCCGGGACGTCTAAATCAAGTTAGATTTACAGCCAACCGTCCGGGCCTATTTTATGGACAATGTTCAGAAATTTGCGGCGCTAATCATAGATTTATACCAATTGTTATAGAAAGAATTTCTCCTAATTATTTCATCAAATGAATCTCTAAGATAATTGAAATTTCATTAGATGACTGAAAGCAAGTACTGGTCTCTTAAACCACTTTATAGTAGTTTAGCAGCTACTTCTAATGAAAAATTTAGTTAAATAATAACATCAATTTGTCAAATTGAAATAAATAGATTTCTATTAATTTTTAATTCCACAAATAGCTCCCTTAAATTGAGTAACCTTAATAATTTATTTTATAATTATTTTTTTAATTTTCAATTCTTTAAATTACTATTCATTTACTTACTTTAAAAAAATTGAACTTAAAGAAAAAAAAACAATTAATTTAAATTGAAAATGATAGCAAATCTTTTTTCATCTTTCGACCCCTCCTCAAACTGAAATCTTTCTCTTAATTGACTAAGAACTTTTATTGGAATTTGTATCATCCCATCAATATTTTGAATTATCCCATCTCGACTAAATTTTCTTTGAATTAAAATTATTTCTACACTCCATAAAGAATTCAAAACATTAATTGGAGGTAATATTAAAGGAAGAACTCTAATTTTTGTATCACTATTTTCTTTAATTTTATTCAATAACTTTTTAGGATTATTTCCTTATATTTTTACTAGAACAAGACACATAATTTTAACTTTAACATTAGCTTTACCTTTATGATTAACATTTATACTTTATGGATGAATTAATAATACTATTCATATATTCGCCCATCTTGTACCACAAGGAACCCCCCCCGTTCTTATACCATTTATAGTATGTATTGAAACAATTAGAAATATAATCCGTCCTGGGACACTAGCTGTACGATTATCGGCCAACATAATTGCAGGGCATCTATTAATAACTTTACTTGGTAATACTGGCTCTATATTAAGAACTTATATAATTAGAATACTAATTATTGTACAATTATTATTATTATTATTAGAATCTGCAGTCGCTATTATTCAATCGTATGTATTTGCAGTATTAAGAACACTTTATTCTAGAGAAGTAAACTAATGAGTTCACATAAAAACCACCCATTTCATCTAGTAGACGTAAGCCCCTGACCTATTCTAGGATCATTAAGAGCTTTAATTGTAATAGCAGGCATTATTAAATGATTTCATTTTTTTGAAATAAATTTATTTTATATCGGGTTCTCTACTATATTACTTATTATATATCAATGATGACGAGATATCTCTCGAGAAGGGACGTTTCAAGGCCATCATACTTACACAGTTACTATGGGACTACGATGGGGAATAATTTTATTTATTACCTCAGAAGTATTCTTTTTTCTTTCATTCTTTTGGGGATTTTTTCATAATAGACTAGCACCCACAATTGAAATTGGTATAATTTGACCCCCTAAGGGCATCCAGACCTTTAATCCAATTCAAATTCCATTATTAAATACACTAATTTTACTAACATCTGGCCTAACAGTTACTTGAGCACATCATAGATTAATGGAAAATAATTTCAAACAAGCCACTCAAGGATTATTTTTTACAGTAATTTTAGGACTTTATTTTTCCCTACTTCAAGGATATGAATATTTTGAATCTTCTTTCACAATTTCTGATGCAGCCTACGGATCATCATTTTTTATAGCAACTGGATTCCACGGGTTACATGTAATTATTGGAACAACATTTTTACTAGTTTGTTTAATTCGACACATTAACAACCACTTTTCTCAAATCCATCACTTTGGGTTTGAAGCAGCAGCCTGATATTGACACTTTGTAGATGTAGTATGATTATTTTTATATGTATCAATCTATTGATGAGGTAGATAATTATTTATATAGTATAATAATTATACTTGACTTCCAATCAAAAGATCTAATAACTTAGTATAAATATTGAATATTCTTATAATTATATCAATTATTATTATAACTATTACTAGAATTTTAATTATAATCGTTAATTTAATTTCAAAAAAAACCTCAATAGATCGAGAAAAAAGATCTCCATTTGAATGCGGATTTGACCCAAAAACTTCAGCCCGACTCCCTTTCTCCCTTCATTTTTTTCTAATTGCTGTTATTTTTTTAATTTTCGATATTGAAATTACTTTACTATTTCCATTGATTGTATCTCTAAAATTTAGAAACTTAATAAATTATACAATTATCACTATCTTTTTCATTATTGTTCTATTAATCGGCCTATATCATGAATGAAACCAAGGAGCATTAAACTGAATTTCTTAGGATAATAGTTAACTATAACATTTAATTTGCACTTAAAAAGTATTGATTTATCAATTTATCTTAAATAAGAAGCAAATAGTTGCATTTAGTTTCGACCTAAAAATTTGATTTTATTAATCCTTATTTTTAATTGAAACCAAAATAGAGGTATATCACTGTTAATGATAAAACTGAATAAATATATTCCAATTAAAGAAATATCAATAAATAAGCTTCTAACTTAATTTTAAAGCGATTTAAATCGTTTATATTTCTTATTTATATAGTTTAAGCAAAACATTACATTTTCAATGTAAAAATAATTTATTTTTATAAATACTTAAAGACTAAAAGTCTCCTTGATATCTTCAATATCATACTCTATATAAGCTATTTAAATAAATAAATAAAACAAACATTAATCACATAATTATCAAAATAAAAAAAAATTTAATATTATTATTAAAAATAACTTGTATATTACTAGAATTTTTTACTAATAATCTATAAATCTTTTGTCTTCCATAAAATTCCGTCCATCCTTGATCTAACCTTTTATAATAATAGCTACCCATAATAATTGGATAAAAATTTATCCCAAAAGTAGATATATAGGGCATATTTCATATTCTAGCTAAAAATCTAGATAAATTTAAAAATTTATTAGATAAATTTAAATAATTCAAAGAAAACTTTGACAATTCATATCCAATTCAAATTCCTATAAAAATTATTAGTAAGGTTATAATTTTTATTAATAATGGTAAAATAATTCTATAAGGTGTAAAAAATATCAATCAAGATAAAACTCTCCCTATAATAATAACTAAAAAAATTAAACCTGCCATACCCTTTAACATTACATATCTCCCTTCAAATAAATTATTTAAAGATACATAATTTAAATCTCCTACACAAGTATAATAAACTAAACGAAACCTATAACAAACTGTTAATCCAATGGATAAATAAAAAATTAGATAAATATATAAATTTAAATAATTTATACTTATAACCTCTACAATTAAATCCTTAGAATAAAACCCCGATAAAAATGGTAAACCACATAAAGATAAATTTCTAATATTTAAAAATGCACAAGTTAACGGTATACTAGAAATTAAATTACCTATATAACGAATATCTTGACAATTAACCAAGTTATGAATAACATTTCCTGCACATATAAATAACAATGCCTTAAATAAAGCATGAGTTAATAGGTGAAAAAAAGCTAATTTATAACTACCCAACGCTAAAATTCTTATTATTAAACCCAGCTGTCTTAAAGTAGAGAGAGCAATAATTTTTTTCAAATCAAATTCAAAATTTGCCCCTAAACCAGATATAAATATGGTCATTCTAGAAATAAATAATAAATTAAATATCATTACATCATTAAAAGAAAAATTAAAACGAATTAATAGATAAACACCCGCTGTTACTAAAGTAGAAGAATGAACTAAAGATGATACAGGAGTAGGAGCTGCTATTGCAGCAGGTAACCAAGAAGAAAAAGGAATTTGTGCTCTTTTAGTTAAAGCTGCTAAAATCACTATTACTGAAATAATTATCATTCTTTTTCTATTCTTTAATTCTTCCAAGTAAAAAATATAATTTCATCTACCAAAATTTAATATTCAAGCAATAGATATTAATAAGGCTACATCTCCAATACGATTAGTTAAAGCAGTTAACATACCTGCATTAAAAGATTTAACATTTTGATAATAAATCACCAAACAATAAGAAACTAGTCCTAACCCGTCTCAGCCTAATAAAATTCTAATTAAATTAGGACTAATAATTAATAATATTATAGACAATACAAACATTACCACTAATAAAATAAACCGATCCAAATATCTATCTCCTCTTATATATTCATCTCTATAATAAATTACCATTGAAGAAATAAACAATACAAATCTTATAAATATTAATGACATTCAATCCAACAATACTGTAAATAAAACTATTGACGAATTAATAGTTAATAATTCAAATTCTAAAAAATATACTAAATCTAATAATAATAATAAAACTCTAGAAACAAAAAACACTAATCTTAAAAATAAAAATAAAAAAAAATAAATTAAACAAATTCCTATTATTTAAAATACATAACTATATCCTTGACTCCACAAGTCAAAATTTTTAATAAACTATTTAAATATAATCACAATACCATTAACTCTCCCTTTAAAATTAATAAATTTAAAGGCAATCAATGTAAAAGTAAAACTAGATATTCACGAAAATTTCCTGTATAAAAAGAATATAACCCCGAATAAATCTTACCATGTTGGCTAAAAGAATATAAATATAATGAATATACCGCTCTAAAAAATGAAATCAACATTAACATAACTATATTTGAATAATTAAAAACTAAAATTCTATTAATTAATATAATTTCTCTAAGTAAATTTAAAGATATTGGTGCCGCCATATTAGAAGAAATAAGTAAAAATCACCATAAAGATAAATTTGGCAATAAGTTAATTAATCCCTTATTTAAATATAATCTACGTCTTATCAATCGTTCATAAGAAATATTTGCTAAACAAAATAAACCTGAAGAACACAAGCCATGTGCCACCATTATTACTAAGGCTCCTCTCAACCCTCAATAATTTAAAGTTAAAATTCCTCTTAATGCTAAACCCATATGTGCTACTGAAGAATAAGCAATTAATGATTTTATATCTCTTTGACGTAAACAAATTAAAGAAATAATAAATCCTCCAATAACTCTTAATCTAATGAATAATAAATTAAATTTTAAACCAACATTAATAAAAATATGCATTACACGTATTAGCCCATATCCCCCCAATTTTAATATAATCCCTGCTAAAATTATTGAACCTGATACAGGAGCCTCAACATGAGCCTTAGGCAATCATAAATGAACAAAAAATATAGGAATTTTAATAAAAAATACTATATTCATACATAAATATATAACTAACTCATTTATACAAATACCTAAAAAATAAAAATCAAGAGAGTTATTCTTTATCAAACAAAAAAAAATAGAGATTATTATTGGTAAAGAAGCCAATAAAGTATAAAATAATAAATAAACACCTGCCTGTAAACGCTCAGGTTGATACCCTCAACCCACAATTAATAGTAAAGTAGGAATTAATCTAATCTCAAAAAATAAATAAAATATAAATAAATTTAAAGATCTAAAAGTTATATATAAAGATAATATTAAAAATAAAATTACCAACAAAAACATTGAACTTCAATTATCTATTTTATAAATTTTTTCTCTAGCCATAATTATTAATGCACAAATCCAAAATCTTAACAAAATTAATAAATAAGATATTAAATCTATGCCTAATATATAAGAAATATTTAAAAATATATAATTAAACCTAAAATTAAATATAAATAAAAAAATTATTAACATTCAAATAAACTGAATTAATCAATAATGATTAAGTAATCTTAACGGAATCAATATAATTAATATTAATAAAAATTTTATCATAACACCCTAAACCTTTGAAAATAATCATTACCATGAGTACGAATTAAAGAAACTAAAATCGATAAACCTAAAGCCCCCTCACAAACACTAAAAGTTAAAAAAATTATAGAAAAGAAATAATCATTATTAATATTACCTAAATAAATAAATAAACTTAGATATAATGACAATACAATAAATTCTAATCTTAATAATATTAAAAGTAAATGTTTACGCTTTATTCTAAAAACCATTAAACCAGAAAAAAATATCACAAAACCAAAAAATTTATATATTAACATTAGTTTTAATAATTTAATTAAAAATATTGGTCTTGTAAATCAAAAATAAGTTCACTTTTAAAACATCAGGAAAAAACATAAATTTATCTTTAATCTCCAAAATTAATATTTTAATTAAACTATCTCCTGAAATTACTTTATTATTTTCCATCAATTTTTTATTATCCATAATCTTTATGAGACTGACCCACCCACTCTCTATAGGATTAATCTTATTAATTCAAACAATAATTATTAGATTAATTACAGGAAATTTCTTCACAAATTTTTGATTTTCCTATATTCTATTCTTAATTTTAATTGGAGGAATATTAATTTTATTTATCTATATAACAAGAGTAGCCTCAAATGAAAAATTTAAATTTAATATTAATATTATTATAACAGTGAGATTAATTATTTCTCTTATTATTCCATTAATTTTAAAATACTCAATTAACATTAACCTAACAAATAATGAAATAATTAACTATAATAATTATTTAATAATAAATACCTCAATAACTAAATTCATCAACTTTCCCTTAAATATACTTTTGATATTCATTATTATCTACTTATTTTTAACTTTAATTGCTGTTGTAAAAATTACTAATATAAATTATGGGCCATTACGACAACTAAACTAATGAAAATACCTATTCGTAAAACTTCTCCAGTTTTCAAAATTATCAATAATGCCCTAATTGATTTACCTACTCCCTCTAATATTACTACAATATGAAATTTTGGCTCATTATTAGGATTATGCTTAGTAATTCAAATTATAACAGGATTATTTTTAGCAATACATTATTACCCTAATATTGAAATCGCATTTAATAGAGTAGCCCATATTTGTCGAGACGTAAACTATGGGTGATTAATCCGAAATCTTCATGCTAACGGTGCTTCTTTTTTCTTCATTTGTATTTATATACATATTGGACGAGGAATTTATTATAACTCATATTCATTAATACACACTTGAATAGTAGGAGTAGTAATTTTATTTATAGTAATAGCAACAGCATTCTTAGGATATGTGCTACCGTGAGGTCAAATATCATTCTGAGGGGCTACAGTTATTACTAATCTAGTATCTGCAATTCCATACTTAGGAACAACAATCGTACAATGAATCTGAGGTGGATTTGCACTCGACAATGCAACTTTAACTCGATTCTTTACATTTCATTTCCTTCTTCCCTTTGTTGTTTCAGCAATAGTAATGATTCATCTACTATTTTTACATCAAACAGGATCTAACAATCCCCTAGGTATAAATAGAAATATTGACAAAGTTCCATTCCACCCATACTTTTCATTCAAGGATATCGCAGGATTTTTATTAATAATAATTACTTTAATTGTCCTATCATTAGCAAATCCATATTTATTAGGAGATCCAGATAATTTTACACCCGCAAACCCCCTAGTAACTCCCGTCCATATCCAGCCAGAATGATACTTTCTATTCGCCTATGCTATCCTCCGATCAATCCCCAACAAATTAGGAGGCGTAATTGCTTTAGTTATATCTATCTTAATTCTAATAATTTTACCATTCACAAATAAAAAAAATTTTAGAAGAAATACCTTTTACCCTATTAATAAAATCCTATTTTGAACTCTTCTATCCTTAGTAATTCTTTTAACATGAATCGGAGCCCGTCCTGTAGAAGACCCCTACATTTTAACTGGACAAATTCTTACAGTATTATATTTTATGTATTATATTATAAATCCATTAATATTCTATATTTGAGACACTTTCATCATTAAATAATTAACTAATGAACTTGTATAAGTATATACTTTGAAAGTATAAAAAAGAAATATAACTTTCTATTAGTTTATACTAAATTTTATTAACTATAAAATTAAAATAAAAATTAATAACTTAATATTAAAAAATATAATTAAATAATTTAAAGATCTAGGAAGGAATCTTTTCCAAGCTAAATATATTAATTTATCATAACGAAACCGAGGTAATGTACCACGAACTCAAACTCAAAAAAAAGCTATTAATACTAACTTTAAAAAAAATATAAAAGAATTTAAGTCTCCTCCTAAAAACAATAACACACAAACTATTCTTATAAATAAAATTCTAGCATATTCAGCTATAAAAATTAATGCAAAACCCCCTCTACTATATTCCACATTAAACCCAGAAACTAATTCAGATTCTCCTTCAGCAAAATCAAAAGGAGTGCGATTAGTCTCAGCTAATCTAGAAATTACTCATATAAAACATAAAGGCAAACATAAAAATAAAAATCAAGAAAATTTTTGAAACTTATAAAAATCAACCAAATTAAGCCTTAAAATTAAAAAGATAAAAGATATAAAAATTAAAGCCAATCTTACTTCATAAGAAATTGTTTGAGCTACTGAGCGCAATCTCCCTAATAATGAATAACTAGAATTAGAAGATCAACCAGCCAATATTACTGTATACACCCCTAATCTCGATACTCTCAAAAAAAATAAAATAGACAGCCTAAATCTTAAATATGTTCTTAAAAAGGGCATACTTATTCATAATACTAAAGCAATAAAAAAATTTATTAAAGGAGATAAATAATATAAATTAAAATTAGACATAAAAGGAAAAGTTTGCTCCTTTCTAAATAACTTAATAGCATCTCTAAATGGTTGTAAAATTCCTATATATCCAACTTTATTGGGCCCCTTACGAATTTGAATATATCCTAAAATCTTACGTTCCATTAATGTTAAAAAAGCCACTCCAACTAAAACACAAACTACTAAAATAACTATAGATACTAAAACTAAAATTAAATCATACATAACCAATATTATTTGTAATAAATTACATAAAAAGATTCTAAATCTATTGCACTAATCTGCCAAAATAATAATTAAATTCAATACATAAAATATTATTTAAATATCTGGTCCTTTCGTACTAAAATACTTTAAAAAATAAAAGATAGAAACCAACCTGGCTCACGCCGGTTTAAACTCAGATCATGTAAAATTTCAAAGGTCGAACAGACCTAAAATATTAGCTTCTACACCAAAATTTAATTTTAATCCAACATCGAGGTCGCAATCCTTCATTTCGATTTGAACTCTTTAAAAAGATTACGCTGTTATCCCTAAGGTAATTTTTTCTCTTAATCTAAAAATAGGATCAATTAATCATAAATTAATGTAAAAATAAAAAAAAGTTTATCTAATTTTTTTATCACCCCAATAAAACATAATTAACTTAAAATAAAAGAAATTCTTCACAAAACTTAAAATTACTTATATATAAACTCTATAGGGTCTTCTCGTCTTTTTATAAAATTTTAGCTTTTTTACTAAAAAATAAAATTCTAAAAAATTAAAATTGAGACAGTCATTTTCTCATCAAATCGTTCATTCCAGCTTTCAATTAAAAAACTAATGATTATGCTACCTTTGCACAGTCAAAATACTGCGGCCATTTAAACACTCATTGGGCAGATCAGACCTTAAATTATTATCAAAAGGACATGTTTTTAATAAACAGGTGAAAAATAGTTTGCCGAGTTCCTTAATTTTAACTTAAATATTTAATTTAAAATTAAATTATATTATACTTATTCTATCATTATTTCATAATAACATAAAATAAAACCAACATTTTAATAAAAAATTTAAAATAAAACTAAATAATAAATAAAAACAATCAATTACAACATTTTTCTATAAATAGAAAATTCTAATCCTATTATTTATTTAACCTTAAATTTTACTTATAATTATTTATTTTAAAGCTTATCCCCTAAAATATTTAATATTATTAATATTAAAATATAAATTTATACTAATATTTAAATAATAACTAAATTAAATTTATTTCTTAAAAAACTAGATATATTTAAAAACGACTAACGTTTCATTACTAAATAAATATTTTAAATAATTATTTTACATTAATATATATACTTATTTAGCTCTTTTAAATTCGAGAAATATAAATTTTTAAATTATTTTAATAAACCCTGATACACAAGGTACAAAAAATTAATTTTTCTTTAATAAATATTTTAATTTTCCTTCACAGTACTCTAAACTATAATTACTATTATTTGTTTCATAAAATTTTAATAAAAATCTAAACTTTTATATTAAACCTAAAATTAACTAAAATAAATAATAAATCTTAAAATTCAAATTAAATTGAATTTCACAATTAACTTTTTAATGTAAATAAAATACTTATACCAAGCTCTAATTTGTCATTCTAGATCCATTTTCCAATAAATCTACTTTGTTACGACTTATTCCATCTTAGAATGAAAGCGACGGGCAATATGTGCATATTTTAGAGCAAAATCATCTTAAATAAATCAATAAAATTACTTTCAAATCCAATTTATCCTACATTTTCAATATAAAAACTAAAAATAAATTTATTGTAACCCATTTTAACTTTATCATAAACTACACCTTGATCTGAATTCCTCCTTAACTAAAAATATTGAACATTCCTATTCTTATAAAATATTCAAACTACGACGATATACAAATTTAAAGATAAAGTAAAACTTATCGTGGACTATCGATTAAAAAACAGGTTCCTCTGAATAGACTAAAATACCGCCAAAATTTTTAATTTTAAAGGCCATAACTAATAATAATTATAATTAAAATATTTACGTTTATAATAATAGGGTATCTAATCCTAGTTTAATACTAAATTTCCTAACTTCAAAAATAAACAACTAATTTAAATAAAATTTAAAATTTCACTTAATAAATTAAATTTTAAATTAACATCTTATTTATCTAATTATATTAAAAAAGATTAACTTACATAATTTGTATAACCGCAACTGCTGGCACAAATTTCGTTTATATAATATCAAATTTCTAAATCTAAAATTACTTAATATTTAATATTTTATACTGTAATCAAATTAATATCTTTATTTAAATAATATTTACACATTAATTAACATATAAAAAAATTAGATAGCAAATCTCCAAGCCAAAATAAAACTTTTCGATAAAAAAAAATCATATAAACCCCGAAAAAAAATGTTCCCCCCCATTGTTAAAAAATCTTATAAGTTCAGAATCATAATATTTAATAAAATATTATTTGTAAATAATCTATATTAAAAATCAAATATTTAAAATTAAAATAGACTAAATTGTTTATATGAATTTAATATTAATAATAATAATGTAAGTTAATATTAAATAAATTTAAAATAAAATTAAATTAGATATTAATTATAAAATTAATATTATTGCCCCCAATAAAATTAATTTAATATAATTAAATTTATAATTTAATTCATATGAAATATCAATAGATTTTGTATATTAATTATAAAATTAATATTATTGCCCCCAATAAAATTAATTTAACATAATTAAACTTTAACCTTAAATTATATTAATAAAATAAAACTTTTCAATAAAAAAATATATTATAAACCCCAATTTTTAATGAAATATATAATAAATAAGAATTTCATTTTATAATATTAAGCAATTATTTTTTTAATATTAAATTAAATTTAAATTATATAAAGAATTTCCTTATTATTGATTAAAGGAGTTTTTTTTTTTTTACAATAAATGTTATATTTTATATTATTAAATTTAAAACTATATATTATTAATAACTATTTATATATATATGTTAATTATCTTTATTAATTAATATATAATAATTAATATATATATATAAATAATTTATTATATAATAAAAAGGTAATAATCTATAATAAACATTATATATTTATATATATATAATTAATTAATAAATTCTATAAGAAAATTAACTTAAATCAATCTTAATTAATTTATCCTCTAAAAATTTTCCTAATAAGATCTTAAATATCCTATATGACAATCATAGATTAGATCAGTTTGTATTAATTTATAAATATACCTCTTTGTTAACTATATATATATACTTATATATTATATTGATATTGTATATATATATATATGATATATTTATAATATTATATTTAAATATATTAATATATATATATATATTTACTTATGTATATATATATATTTATATTTTAATAATTTATATAAATTTTAATGAATATATAGCTTCAGCGTGTAACTTTTTTATACAGATTACCATACCAATCAAGGGATTCCCAAAGGTTAATAAAATTTTGGTAAAAAAATGGCCAAAAAAAACGTGTTTTTAAAATGCTTTTTTTTTATTTTTTTATATTTCTTACTTTAAAAAAATAACATATAAAATTCCTAATTAAAATACATTATTGGTATAGTAAAATGTTTTTTTTCTGTAAAAAT